ATAGTATATATAGTATATTAAGTATTAAGATAGTATTAGTATATTAAGAGTATATTAAGTATATTATATAGTATATATTAATTTATATATTAATTAATAGTTAATAATTAATAATAGTTAATAATTAATAGTTAATTAATAGTAATTAAGAGTAATTAAGTAATTAGTAATATAGTAATACTAAATTCTAAATTATAGTATTCTAAATTATAGTCTAAATTATAGTATTATAGTATATAGTATTATAGTATTTAATATATAATATCTTTATATTTAATATATTTATATTTAATATAATTTAATATAGTATATAATATAGTATATAGTAAGTATTAGACTATGATTTAGAGATTTATAATTTAGATTATAGTAATAGCAAATTATAAATTTAAATTTATAATTTTTTTGTTAAATGATCCAAAATGAATAGGTGTGGAAGCTATAATTGTAAACCACGATCGAATCTATGGAAGCATTGGTTTATACATTCCTGTTAGTTTCAACTTTAGGAATAATCTTTTTCGCTATCTTTTTTCGAGAACCGCCCAAAGTTCCAACTAAAAAAATTAAATGATTTTTCATTATCTCCATGGAAGTAATGAGCCCCCCAATATGAATATGGGGGGGCTCATTACTTCAACTAGTCCCCATGTTCTTCGAAGGGATCTCTTAATTTTTGAGAGGGTTGCCCAAAAGCGGTATATAAGGCGTACCCAGTAAAGCTTACAAGTAAACCGGATATGGAGATGGCGACTAGGGTTGCTGTTTCCATTTTTCGATAATTTCAAGATCACAATGGATCACGACAATGTCGTTTATTTACAACTACAACGGAATGGTATACAAAGTCAACAGATTTCAACCCATGATGAAAGAGGATTTATGGCTACAAAAACCGTTGAGAGTAGTTCTAGATCTGGGCCAAGACGAACTAGCGTAGGGAGTTTATTGAAACCATTGAATTCGGAATATGGAAAAGTAGCTCCAGGATGGGGGACTACACCACTTATGGGAGTCGCAATGGCTCTATTTGCAATATTTCTATCTATTATTTTGGAAATTTATAATTCTTCCATTTTACTGGACGGAATTTCAATGAATTAGTTTATAAAAACAAAACTAGGAAGTCCTTATTTTTCAATCAAAAAGGATTATTTTACTTAGACTTACTTAATACTTCAACTTAAGATTGCTTAAGACTTGTATTTATAGACCATTCTGGTAGTTCGATCGTGAAATTTATTTGTTTCGATATTGCATTTCCGGAATATGAGCGTGTGACTTGTTATAATTGATCCTATTGATAATACAGAGAATGGACCTGTCATCTCTATCAAGATGATTCTACTTCGTCAGATATTTATTCTAGTCTCTGGAGCACGGACTATATAGAATAGATCAAGAAAAGAAATATTTGAACTATGATTCATACCTATTATTCAGACCTCGCAAGCGGATGGAAATAGGCCTTTTCTAAATCAAACAATTTTTTCCTTCCGGAAAACTCTTTCTATAGCTATATATTTTATTGAGTCATTACATTCATTGAATAAGTGATGATCAAATGGTTTTTACTCAGAGAACCTTTGAGTTTAGCTTTTGCTTTCTTAAATCATCGTGGTTCTAGTATGAATCTGAGGTTTCAATTGATTCATAGGGTCTCAACAAGAGAATTCCTATCAAATTCTCAAATAAAGTAAAAAAAAAAAAAAGATAGGGAAGAGAAGATTCAAGAGGCCTGTCACGATTAAGATAAAGAAAGATGGATGAGCCAACTTGAGATTGTATTTCTTGGCATTATCATCACAAAGAAGAGATTCCGGATTTTTCTTATTCTTACTTCGTATCTTTGGGTCAAATCGAGTCAAGCGGCTAAGACCCAAGAAGTTTTGAACTATCTATTCCATATCCGTTGAAAACCAGTATTTGTGTGTTTCGGCTTGAGCCGTACGAGATGAAATTCTCATATACGGCTCTCAGAGGGGGAGTCCTTCTTGGGTTACCTATCTCAATAAAGTATATGATTGGTTCGAGGAACGTCTCGAGATTCAAGCGATTGCAGATGATATCACTAGTAAATATGTTCCTCCTCATGTAAACATATTTTATTGTCTAGGCGGGATTACGCTTACTTGTTTTTTAGTACAAGTAGCTACGGGTTTTGCTATGACTTTTTACTATCGTCCAACCGTTACAGAGGCCTTTTCCTCTGTTCAATACATAATGACTGAGGCCAATTTTGGTTGGTTAATTCGATCAGTTCATCGATGGTCAGCAAGTATGATGGTTCTAATGATGATCTTGCACGTATTTCGTGTGTATCTTACGGGTGGGTTTAAAAAACCCCGCGAATTAACTTGGGTTACAGGGGTGGTTCTGGCTGTATTGACCGCATCTTTTGGCGTAACTGGTTATTCCTTACCTCGGGACCAAATTGGCTATTGGGCAGTCAAAATCGTAACAGGCGTGCCTGAAGCTATTCCTATAATAGGATCGCCCTTGGTAGAATTATTACGTGGAAGCGCTAGTGTGGGCCAATCCACTTTGACTCGTTTTTATAGTTTACATACTTTTGTATTGCCTCTTCTTACTGCCGTATTTATGTTAATGCACTTCCCAATGATACGTAAGCAAGGTATTTCGGGTCCTTTATAGAGAAGGCAGATCATAGATATTTGTAATTTATCATATCGGGGAGGAACAAGAATATTTCATTGCTACAAATATGGATTATTGAAAAAATAAGGCATGTTATTTGGATACTTCTCTTCAACTCTGAAGTATTGTATTGTTACGAATAGTTGAAGTATATTTTCCTAAAAGAGGATGGATTATGGGAGTGTGTGACTTGAACTATTGATTGGTCCATGCGGATATATGATTTTCTCCGCCATGTTGGAATTCACAACCCAACATGTCTCCGCATCCAACCATCACGTCAATCCCCTTATGTAGCATAGGATAGGCCGGTTCGCTTGAGGAGAATCTTTTCTATGATCATACCCGAATCATGTTATGCATGAACAGGCTCCGTAAGATCCCTAGAATAAGTGATGTGGCATGATCCAATGTTCTATCTATTACACTTTGCTATTACACTTTGTTTGATTTTTATTTAAATTTTAGATTATAGATAATTAGATAGTATTTTATTCGAATTTCGAAAATTTCGAATATAATGAATATAATATATAATATATATATATATAATATATATAATATTATAATATATAATATATAAATATATTATAAATATATAATAATATAATTATTAATTATAATTAATTATTAATTAATTAATTAATTATAAATTAATTATAGAATTAGAAATTAATTTTAATTATAGAATTAGAATTCTAATTTCTAATAATTATATTTCTAATAATTATAGAATTATATTTATATATAGAATTATAGTAATTAGATAATAGTAATTAGATAGATAGCATTTATAGATAGTAGATAGATAGTATTTATTAGATAATAGTAATTAGATAGATAGTATTTATAGATAGATAGTATTTATTTGAATTTGATTAATTTTAGTATTTATTTGTATTTGATTAATTTTAAATTTTATTTTTTTATTTTATTTTTTATTTTATAGTAATCTAATTATAGTTATATTATAGTATGGAGATGCATTCATTTCCTTTGCATCGACCCTGATCTATGATACTATCGGAGTTAAATAAGGGATCTAAGGAAGAACAGAGGTTAGATTTTATTAATAACAAGTAAAAACTTTGTATTGTTGTATGTAAGAAAATCGAGATTTTGTGGGGATAAATAGCAACCAAAAGACATGAGATAATCCAAAAAGCACTTGATCATGATCGAATTTGTAAGCCTACTTGGATATTGAGCATTTCTTTGCCCTTGCCAGAACTTAATTCTTTGCAATTAGCAATGAATCGTTGCAACTCGGGGAAATTAAATTTCATAAATCTTTTCTTACATGGAGTCATGGAGTCATTCTACATTATATATGTAGATGTAGATATGTATGGTATGAAATATGGATTTTCATGGATTTTCTATGGACCTATTTATGTTCTATGGATCTATTTCTGTCATTCTTTTGATTCTTGCTCGAGCCGGATGATAAAAAATTATCATGTCCGGTTCTTTTGGGGGATGGATCCTTAAGAATTCACCTATCCAAATAACAAAGAAACCTGATTTGAATGATCCTGTATTAAGAGCTAAATTGGCTAAGGGGATGGGACATAATTATTATGGAGAACCCGCATGGCCCAATGATCTTTTATATATTTTTCCAGTAGTAATTCTAGGCACTATTGCATGTAATGTGGGCTTAGCAGTTCTAGAGCCGTCAATGATTGGTGAACCGGCGGATCCATTTGCAACTCCGTTGGAAATATTACCCGAATGGTACTTCTTTCCCGTATTTCAAATACTTCGCACAGTACCAAATAAGTTATTGGGTGTTCTTTTAATGGTTTCAGTACCAATAGGATTATTGACAGTACCCTTTTTGGAGAATGTCAATAAATTCCAAAATCCATTTCGTCGTCCAGTAGCTACAACAGTCTTTTTGATCGGTACTGCAGTAGCTCTTTGGTTAGGTATTGGAGCAACATTGCCTATTGAGAAATCCCTAACTTTAGGTCTTTTTAAAATTGATTAAACCGTGAAATACCACGACATAGGTATCTAAGTAAGATCCCGTTCTGGACCTTCCCTAGATACATCAATCAATCTTATAATCTTATTATGATCTATTCTGCAAATATATGGATCGTACCGGAGATTAAAAACTCATTATATTCTTTTTTTTCTCAAAATTTTATAAATTCCAACGGATTTAAAATTTTAAATTAACACTTTTTCTTAGGTAAATTGATTGCAAAATGCTTCTGTAGAGTGCCCAATATCTGTTTTACATCTTCTATGCGAAAATATTCCATTTTCATAAGATCCTCTTGACTATGACTCAAAAGGTCCAATAATGTATGTATATTGGACCTTTTGAGACAATTATAGGTCCTGGAAGACAATTCTGATTGATCAATAAAAATACATGTCAATGGAATTCGTTTTTTGTTTTTCTTGAGATTCGTGAATCTGTCTTGAAAGGAAAAAAGGGGTAGATTCAATCTGTTTTCATTTTCCTCGAAATTCATGTCCTCTTTTTCTGCATGTAGAAAAAGAATCAATAAATCAATCAAATTACGAGAAGCTTCATAAAGTGCTTCTTTAGGAGTTAAACTTCCATTCGTCCATATTTCTAGAAAGAGTATCTCTTGTTTTTCATTCCCATTCCCGTAAGAATGAATACTATGATTCGCATTTCGAACAGGCATGGATACAGTATCCATAGGATAACTTCCATCGTGAGATTCGTTTGTGGATTTCATACGATATCCGCGATCTCTCTTTATTTGTAATTCAATACACAAATCAATTGGTTCTGTTAGGTTAGCTATATGTTGTGTCGTGTCAACTATTTCTACAGAAGGTGGTGAGATGATATCTTGAGCGGTTATGTATTTGGGACCTCTGACGCAAATGGATGCGTCCCTAACTCCATAGAGATTACTTTTCAATACAATTTCTTTCAAATTTATTAAAATCTCATGTACTGATTCTTCAATACCTACTATCGTAGAATATTCGTGCAGCACATTCTCAGATGTTGCACGTGTGATAAATGTTCCTTCTATTTCTCCAAGTAAAGCCCTTCGCATGGCAATACCTACGGTATCGGCTTGACCTTTCATAAGCGGGGACAGAACGAAACGACCATAATAAAGGCGCTTGCTGTCTACTCTTGATTCAACACATTTCCACTGTAGTGTTCGAGTGGATCCTGCTACTTCTTCTCGAACCATACTATATATTATTATTATATTATTATTATTTTTTTTTATGATTATTGGATCGGATCATTGAATCATTTATTTCTCTTGGAATCTCTGAATCTCTTGAATTCTTATTTCTACACACGTCTTTTTTTAGGGGGGCGACATCCATTATGTGGCATGGGTGTTACATCACGTACGAAACTTAATAGTATCCCACTTCTACGAATGGCTCGTAATGCCGCATCTCTTCCGAGACCTGGACCCTTTATCATAACTTCTGCTCGTTGCATACCCTGATCCACTACTGTACGAATAGCATTGAATGCTGCTGCTTGAGCAGCATAAGGTGTTCCTTTTCTTGTGCCTCTGAATCCAGAAGTACCCGCGGAAGCCCAAGAAACTACCCGACCTCGTACGTCTGTAACAGTTACAATAGTATTGTTGAAACTCGCTTGAACATGAATAACTCCTTTTGGTATTCTACGTTCATTCTTATGTGAACCAATACGTGCATTCTTACGTAAACCAATTTTTGATATAGGTTTTGTCATATTTTATTATCTCATATTCATAAGAATAAAAAAATCTAGGGAAGAATCAGAAATCTACAGCTACAGAAAGATACGGGAATATCCATTTTATATGTTATATTAATTTTATATGTTATATTTATGTTATATTAAATAATTAAATATGAAAATGAAAACGGAAGAAGAATTATCCCTGTCTCTGTTTATGTCTCGGATTGGAACAAATTACTATAATTCGCCCGCGCCTACGGATCAGGCGACATTTTTCACAAATTTTACGAACGGAAGCCCTTATTTTCATATTTTTTATTCCTTACCTTCATTCTGAATCTATTTTTTTGGAAACAAAAATTAAGTTTATTTCATTATTTTAATTTTAATTTCAAATTATATCCCTACGAAAGGGATGTTTAAAAGAATGATCTAATCGTTCGAATCTTTTTTTCGAAGTCTATAAATTATGCGTCCCCTGGTTGAATCATAACGACTCATCTCTATTTTTACTCTATCCCCGGGTAGTATACGTATAAAACTGCGCCGGATTCTCCCTGAAATATAACCTAGAATTAAATCTTGATTATCTAACCGAACTCGAAACATACCGTTGGAAAGTGATTCAGTAATTAAACCCTCATGAATCAATTTTTGTTCTTTCATTCCAGATAACCCCCTTTAAGTATCAACTAATAGAGGAAGAGTTCTATAATTCACTTCTACTCTCTATTTTACAAATAGTAAGTTCGAGAGAGTATTAAGGTACCGCAGGAGAATCACCATATATAACACAAAATTTCTCCTCCAATTTTTTCTAGTCGAGCTTCTCGATCTGTCATTATACCTCTAGAAGTAGAAAGAATTACAATCCCCATTCCGCCTAAAATCTTAGGAATTCGTTGATAGTTGGAATAGATTCGTAGACCAGGTCGGCTGATACGCTTTAAAGTTATTTTATTCCCTTTCCTAGTCTTTCTATGTCGTAAGGTTAAAACCAAGAAATTTTTTTGACTTTCTTGATGTTTTCGAACGTTTTCAATAAAACCTTCTCGTAAAAGTATTTTCACAATATTTTTAGTGATATTAGTAGATGCTATTTTAACCCTTCCCTTTTTATCCATGTCAGCATTTCTTATAGAAGTTATTATGTCGGCAATAATGTCCCTACCCATGACGAACTATAGTTATTTGTGCCTCCTCATTTTGATATAATCAACATGCTTATTTATTATTATTATTTATTATTAATTTATTAATAATTATTATTATTATTTATTATTATTAATATTAAAATTTAATTATTTTAATTATTTATTAAATATTTTTAATTATTTATTAAATATTAAATAATTAAATATTAAATAATTAAATAAAATTAAATTTATAATTATAAAAAATTTTTATAAATTAAAAGTAAAAGTATATGCATGAGACACGATCCACTAATCGGATCTATTTCTGATATTCAGATATCAGATATTAGATAGATATTAGAATTCTATTTCTATTTCTATATTTTCTATCTTAATATTATATTCTATATCATTCTATTCTATATCTATACTATGGGAAATAGGAATAGGAATATAGTATTATAGTATAATTTCTTAATATTAAAATATATTATTTATATAATTTATATAGAATTTAAGAATTTATTATAATTTTTCATTTATATTTTATATTTTGATATATTTATATTTTATATATTATATTTAATTATTATATTTATAATTTAATATAATTATAATTAATTATATAATTATATAATAATTATATAATTTATATATAATATAATAATATATTATAATATAATAATATATATATATAATTTAATATAATTATAATTTATAATTTTATAATTCTAATTTATATTTTATAATTTTATAATTCTAATTTATAATTTTAAATATAATTTTAATATAAAATATAATTATAATTTTAATATAATTTTATAATTTTAAATTCTAATTTAATATTTAATATAATAATTCAAATAATTTAATTTTAATATAATTTATTATAATTTATATCTTATAATTTATATTAATTTATATAAATAATAAATATATAATATAAATAATAAATTTATAAATAATAAATTAAATTTTAATTTTTAATATATTTAATAATTTAAATTTAATATTAATATTAAATTTTTAATATATTTAATAATTTAAATTTAATATTAATATTTAATATTAATAATTAATAATTAATATATAATAATATTAATATATAATATAATATATAAATTATAAATTATAAATATATAAATTATAAATATAATAATTTTAAATTTTATTATAATTTTCGAATTTTTTATAATTTATAATAATTTATATAAAATATAAAATTTATAATTTATAAATTTATATTTAATATTTTAATATTATTTTAATATTATAATTATATTTAATATTTTATTTTATTTTAATTTTTAATTTAATTTAATATTTATATTTTTTATATTTTATATTTAAAATTATATAATTTTTATATTTTATATTTAAAATTATATAAAATTATAATTTATATTTATTTATTATTATATTATATTTATTATATTTATATTTATTATATTTATTTATATTTATTATATTTTATATTTATTTATTATTATATTATATCTATTATATTATATTATTATATTATTATATTATAATTATATATTAAAATTATATATTAAAATATTAAAATTAAATTATATTAATTATTAATTTTTAATTTATTAATTATTTATTAATTTTATTTAATTTATTTAATTTTATTTAAATTTTTTAAAATTTTATTTATTTTATTTTTAAAATTTTATTTATTTTATTAATATTTAATTATTTAATTTAAAATTTTAAATATTTAATTTTTTTAATTTATTAATATTTAAATAATATTTAAAATATTTAATTTATTATTTAATTTATTTTTAATTTATTAATATTAATATTTAAATAATATTTAAAATATTTAATTTATTAATATTTAATTTAATTTAATTTTAATTTAATATTTAATTTTTTTTAATTTAATTTAATTTTAATTTAATATTTAAATTTAATTTTTAATTTCTAATTATAATTAATTATTATTATTTAATTTAATATTTTAATATTATTTAATATATTATTTAATATTAATATATTTAATATAAATTTAATATTTAATTTAATTTTAATATATTTTAATATTTTAATTAATATTTTAATATATAATTTTAATATATAATATAATATATAATATAATATATAATATAATATATAATTATAATTTATATAATTATAATATAATTATAATTAATATAATTTTATAATTTAAAATTTAATTTAATATTTTAAATTTAATATTTTAATAATATAATATTTTAATAATATTAATAATATTTTAATATAAATATATAAATATAATTTAATATAAATATAATAATATAAAATATAATAATATAATATTAATATTAAATATTTATAAATATTTAAATATTTTATAATTATAATAATTCTAATTTTATAATTTATATTATTTTATAATTTATAATTTATATTTTATTTATATTAATTATAATTATAATTTATATTTTATTTATATTTATTTAGATTTATATATAATTATTATTTATTTTATTTATATTTATTTAGATTTATATATAATTATTATTTATAATTATAATTTATAATTATTATTATTTATATTTATTATTATTTATATATTTATTTATATATATATTATATATATTTATTTATATATTAATTATTAATTAATATAATTTATAATTAATATATTATAATTAATATATTAATAATATAATATTAATAATATAATATAATATTATATATAATATTATAATATAGTTATAATATAGAATATTATAATATAGAATATAGATATAGAATAATATAGAATAAAATAATAATAATATATAAGATAATTATATAAGATAATAATATAATATATAATAATAATAAATAATAGTATAATATAATAGTAAATAGTATAGTAATAATAATAAATAATAGTATAATATAATAGTAAATAGTATAGTATATAATAAAATAGTATATAATATAGAATAATATAAATAATATAATTATAATTATAATAGTATATAATTATAATATAGATATAATATAGAATATTATAATATATAGAATAATAGTATATAATATAGAATTAGAATTAGAATAATATAATAATAATAGTATAATAGATAATAGTATAATAGTATAGTAGAATAGAAATAAATAATAATAATATAATATTAATATATAGAATATTATATAGAATATAGAAATATATAGAATAGAAATATAGAAATATCAAAATAGGATATATCCTATTTTAACCTACTAATCTGATTTATAAGACTATAAGACTTCGGGTGCTAATGAAACTATTTTAGTAAAATTCAAATGTCTCAATTCCCGAGCAATCGCACCAAAAATTCTAGTTCCTTTTGGATTTCCTTCTTGATCAATGATAACCGCTGCATTGTCATCATATCGTATTATCATGCCGTTGTCACGTTTGAGTTCTTTACACGTGCGTACAATCACAGCTCTAATTACTTCTGATCTTTCTAGAGGCATGTTGGGCACTGCTTCTTTGATTACAGCAACAATAACATCGCCAATATGAGCATATCGTTGATTACCAGTTCCTATGATTCGAATACACATCAACTCTCGAGCTCCGCTGTTATCCGCTACATTTAAAAGGGTCTGAGGTTGAATCATATCATTTTTTTTTATCTCTTATTTCAATGCAAGGGACAAGGGAAAAAATAAATATTGTCTGTCCAGAGATAAAAAAATCCGCGGTTATTTTTTAATTCTCAATACACCTTTACTTACTTTACTTACTTTTGTTTACCTATCCTGATCCTGAAATAACAAATTGAGTTCGTATAGGCATTTTGCATGCAGCTATTTCCATAGCTGCTTTGGCTACAGTTTCTGATACTCCACTCATTTCATAAAGTATTCGGCCCGGTTTAACAACGGATACCCAATATTCGGGGGATCCCTTCCCCGAACCCATACGTGTTTCCGTAGGTCTTACTGTAACAGGTTTGTCGGGAAAGATACGTACCCATATCTTTCCACCACGACGTGCATATCGTGTCATTGCTCTTCGCCCTGCTTCTATTTGTCTAGCTGTGATCCAAGCAGGTTCAAGTGCTTGAAGAGCGTATCTTCCGAAACAAATATGATTGCCTCGGCAAGATATTCCCTTCATTCTACCTCTATGTTGTTTACGAAATCTGGTTCTTTTGGGGTCATAGTTGATGGTTGTTTATGAATTCCATCTCTACTGCAGAACCGGACATGAGAGTTTCTTCTCATCCAGCTCCTCGCGAATGAAATGATTCAATAATTTTACATATACACATGTATTTCATTCTATCAAAATAAAGAATGAATATATTAATTCTTTATTTTTTATTTTGATATTTATATTGTTTATATTGTATATTGATTTATATTTATATTGTTTATATTGTATATTGTTGTATATTGATTTAATTTGTTACATAGGGAGCTGCATATATAACTAGATAACTAGACGTGTTTGTTTATAGATAATGCTTCTTTCTTTTATTTTTCTAAATTTTTATAAAGTATTTAACTTTACCTCTATTGAATCACCCCAAAAGTCATCCAATAAATGAAAAATAAATGAATGAAAAATAAATGAAAGAAAAATAAATGAAATAAAAAAATAAAAAAAATAAAGAAAATAAAGAAAATATAAATTATAAATATAAAATATAAAATATAATAAATATAAAAAAAATATAAATTATAAAAATATAAATTATAAATATAAATATATAAATATAAATATAAAAAATATAAAAATTATAAAATTATAAATATATATAAATATAATTAAATATAATATAAATATAATTATAATAAATATAAATTATAAAATTATAAAAATTATAAAATTATATATAAAATTATATATTATAAATATAATTAAATATAATATAAATATAAAATTATATATTATAAATATAATTAAATATAATATAAATATATAAATATAATATAAATATAATAAAATATAAATTAAAAATTAAATAAATATAATATAAATATAATAAAATATAATATAAATATAATATAAATATAATTATAATAAATATAAT